AGGATTCCTCTTTGGATAATAGGTACTGTAGCTGGTATTCTTGTGATCGGTTTAATAGGTATTTTCTTTTATGGTTCATATTCCGGATTAGGTTCATCCCTATAGTAAATAGTAATCGGGTGAATTGAGTTGTAGACACCAAAGTGTAGGAACTCAACGGGATGCCCTTCTTTCTTTGTCTGATTCGAGGGGAAAGGGCCCGTTGGGTTCTTGTTCTTAAGAAGCGAGGGTTTCTTTCGTCTAAATGACAAAGTGGATTTCTTTTTCTGTTGTTTCACAAAACGCCATTCTATAATTTATATTTGATGATGCTTTTGAAAAATAAACTTAACTTCATTGATTGATTCAGAACATTTCTATGGGTACTTACCAAGTTATAACAAAAGGGAATTGCTTAATTTCCTGGATTGTATATATATTTCTGTAGATTAGATATCCTTTCTATACTATACTCTTACCCTATAAATTATTTTAATATCTCAAAAAACTTTCCATTTTTTAGAAGTTCATTGAATAAGTTTTATTTTTTGTTTGTCCATTACTTTATTGTACGTAATAAATCGAAAAAAGTTTTGATACATCTGGAAAACCGAAACCGAGCTTGGGAAGTTTTGACGAACAGGATCGAAAATCATTACTCTTTCGACCCAAGATAAGGGGTGTAGAAAATTCCCTTTCTTGGGTCGAAGACTAGGAAGACAAAAAACGCCTCATATATATAATTATTTGTTCCCCACATTTATAGTCCGTTCGAGTATCCGCTTACTTAATGCTAATATCTATTTATATTATTATATTTCAAATATCAAAATTTTGATACATTTTATGTATGACATTGAACTCTGGCAATAGTACCGTAGTCGTACCAATTCAATTTGGCTACAAAAAACATGGAAAGGGGTGATAAACTCATAAAGTCAACTAAAACAGTCTTCTTCAAAAAAAAATCTACCTAATTATGACATGACTAGGAGTGCGGTACAAGGGATTTCCAGAGCTCGTAGAAAAAGAGCAAGTAACTAAAAGGTTTTTCAAAATTTATTTTTCTCCTCATACATAAATAATTGACAACAAAAAATTTGTTCTTTTTACGAACCTGATGTTGATAAACCCGCGAGTCTAGAAATTCATTTCGGCCAATTGAACCTTTTCGAACTGTTTCTTTTTAAGAACCAAAAATATTTGCGCCAAAATAACAGATGCCAAGAAGAACAAAAGACCTTGGACACGTAATGGATCTTGCAGTACTATTTCTGCATCTCCCTGACCAAATCCACCCACATTAGGATTACTCGTTAATGGTTGATCAAATTTGATGGATTCGCCCTCTGAAACAAGAAGTTCTGGTCCTGGGGGGATAATATCAACCACTTGACGTCCATCCGCGGGATCTGTTATGGATATTTCATATCCCCCCTTTTCTTTGCGTATGATTTTACTTACTACGCCCGCCCCTGTAGCATTATAAACCGTATTGTTACTCTTGCTTCCGTCGGGATAAATCTGACCCCTTCCCCTATTTCCCCCTACGTATATAGGATATTTTAAAAAGTGAACATCTTTCTTAGTAGTGGGGTCGGGGGAAAGAATAGGAAAGGCGATTTCACTATATTTCTGACCGGGGACAGGCCCTATCACAAGAATATTTTTATTATTCGGGCGGTAGCTCTGAAAAGACAAATTGCCTATCTTTTCTTTCATCTCAGGAGAAATACGGTCGGAAGGAGCTAATTCAAAACCCTCCGGTAAAATAAGAACAGCCCCCACATTCAAACCCCCCTTCTTACCATTAGCAAGAACTTGTTTCACTTGCTTATCATAAGGAATTTTAACAACTGCTTCAAATACAGTATCAGGAAGTACTGCTTGTGGAACCTCAATATCCACGGGCTTACTAGCCAAATGGCAATTGGCACATACAATACGCCCAGTCGCTTCTCGTGGATTTTCATAACCCTGCTGCGCAAAAATGGGATATGCACTTGAAATGGATGTCCGGGTCATGAGATATACCACGAGCGAGACGGAAATAGATCGAGTAATCTGTTCCTTTATCCAAAAAAAAATATTTCTAGTTTGCATGGTCTAATCATTGATCCGAAAATTTCTACAATAAATTGGGTAAGTCACTAGTATAGTTCCCTATCCACGATTCTGCTATTTACTTTACTGGAACCATTTTATGGGAATACGATAGGATGAAAAACGATGAAAATCCTCCAAACAGGAATGTTTATGTAGAACTACAAAGTAAAAAAGATTCTAATTGGATTAGATTAATATCGCTAGATCGTTTATCAATCATTCATTGAATGATAAATAACTACAAGTGAGGGAGATACGCGATTTAAATAACGGAAAATCCAATATTTAAAAATAGTATCGAGAATAACAGGAAAAGTGGAAACAAGACCAGATCTAATTTGATCATTATGAATAAACCCAAAATCTTTGTAGACCGAATCAATCATTAGTTCCCAACCGTGGGGCGAATGAAATCCGATACATAAATCGGTTAATAAAAGAATCAAAAAAGCTTTGACTGTATCACTTAAATTAGATAGGAATTCCTGAGACCAAGAGTTAAGAATAACGAGTTCTTCATTCCCTAAAATAGAATAGCCGCTTAGAATAATAAAACAGATTATATTTGTTAAGAAGTGCAAAATCGTATGGATACGACCTTCATTATGTATCTTGATTAATTGAATCGTTTCTTTGTGGATTCCTATAGGAAGCTTTTTTAGATCTGTCTCCGAATATTCTTTGATCATTTCTTCCAAAAAGAGGATTTCCTCCAATTCTATGAACTTTTCTAGAATACTTTTTTCTTGAATATCATTCAAAAAAATTTCGGATTGACCAACATTCGACCAATTAGTAACCCAAGATTCCATACTTTTAGTAAATAAGAGAGAAATCCACCGAGGTAAAAATACTATAGATGTAAAATACAAAAGAGGAGTCAAGGCTTTCTTTGTTGCCATTTATTACCTGTGAATTTTTAATTAACCCACTTCACTTCATGATTCGATGTGATCGAATATTTCTTTCAAACATGAGTTCTAGACAAGGTATCAAATCTATGAATCGATTTTATTTTTATTTGTTTGAATCGAGAAAGAATACATAAATAGACTCGGCTTCGAATTAAAATGAAGAAATAATTCAAAATCGTGTTTCCAAAAATCTCAATTCAGAAAATTCCAAACAAATGTTTCCTTTTGATGAATGACCTAAAAAGTGCTTTACTTTAACTTTAAGGAATGAATATTATTGGAGATTTTGAGACGAAAGGGAGTTCTTTCGTCTCAAAATCTCCAATATTTCGAAAAAATTCTAATGAAAGGGTAAACTAAAGGGTCGGTTGACAAAACCAAAATTGATAAGATATGATTTACCTAAAGTATCACTTCTAACAAATATTGAACTAAAAAAAAAAAGAACAATTCCTTTCTTTCGAAATTGTTTGATATATGAAATGGATTGAATCTAGTAGTTCAATTTCTTACTTATTTCAATTGAGTTGCATGGATTTGGATACGCATAAAAAACCACAAAAAAGTTGTTTTTTTTATGGTTGTTCTATATACGTCGACTTTAGCTGGACTGAACGTTCTGGCGAAACTTCAGTTAAGCTATGTTATAGAAAAAAGAGGATTCTTGCGTTTTTTCCCTCCTGCCGAGAAAGCATTCATTTTTCAGACCCCAGCTCTTTTTCTCAAAAGACTTCAATTGGTACGCGCAAGAAATAGGCCAATTCCGCGGCTTTTTTTTCAATTTCGCGCGGGGTCAAATTCTCATCAGTACGGGTCAACGGAATAGCCCCCCGGCCTCGGATGTCCATATAAAGGACACGGCGGGCATAAATACCCTCTTTAACTTCTATTCTAACGGATTGAATATCTTTTATAAGGAATCGTAGGAATATACGACGATTTTTTCCAGGAAATCCCCAACGAAAAATACAAACCTTTCCTTCCCTTCTATCGAATCGATCATAACCACTACCTACATTCCAGGAAATGGTGCACCACAAATAGGAACTAATAAAGATACCCGCGATCCCGTAGAAAGACATCACGATCCCTTGCGGAAAAAAAATGATTTGCTGCGGCGGAACAAAAGATATCAAATTTTTACCAAGATAACTGGAAGTTCCAACCAATAAGAATCCTAATGAACCTAAAAAAACGATAAGGGCCCAGCAAAAATTACTTAGTTTTCGAGACCCCGTTATAAGTTCTATCCATATATGTTCTGATCGCCAACCCATACTTGATCCGATTGCATTTTGTTGGAATTGAGAGAATACCCCAAATGATTTTGACTTTACTTTATTTTGTTTCCGAAGAAACTTTCATCAACTAGCACTAGTTTGGTATGAACTAGCACTAGTTTGATGAGAACCTTTAGGAGTAATTCATCAAATTGGTTAGATCTAAAATAATACCATACCCCTCGTAGGATCCCAATATACATTATTGATATACATATAGATCCACCAACTTTACATTTTCGGCATCGGGCGATCCTGATCTATTTAAAATTAGCTAGAATTCATTTACCCATAGATCATTTTTTGCCGGCATAAGAGCTTTTTCTTTTATGTTCGGCGGAAATCACATGTTATACCATATTTCATTTCCCGCAAAAAATATCTGTGTTATGCTACAAGTATAAGTTTCCAAAAAAACGGATAAGGTTGGGCTCCTCAGATCTAAACAATCTTGTTTTTTTGAACATGAAGAAATAAGGAAGCCATTGCAATTGCTGGAAATACTAGGCCTACTAAAGGGACAAAAATAGAGGGAAAATTAAAAGTTGTCATAAAATGGGTACCTCGATTTATTATTTGTATTTGCACCTGTTTTTTTATTAAATATCATATTTTATATTGATTCTAATTAAGAATTGTAATTATTAGAAATTCGTAGTTATTATTAATTAATTCAATTTGAAAATTCTTATTCGATATATAAGTATCTACATGTCTAATCTAAGTGATACACTAAGTCGAAATAAGTCCAAGGAACGTAGAATTCAATAAATGGGCTTATTCATCTATCTACACGAAAGATATATATGATAATCAACTTGATTATTTTTATTCATTTCTTTGTGTTTTATTCTTGTCTTCTAATTTGATAATATAAAGTAATAAAGAAAGGGTTTCTTACAAATTCTCGAAAGATTTGTTAGAATGCGACACAACCGGAGTTTTTATTTTTAGTGAAATGGGGTTTTCGGGAGATGGAGAAAGATACAAAACTGTATATCTATCTTTTTTATAATTAATTATAATTATATACGTAAGACGAAATTCATTTTATTTGCCTAAATTCATAAAAGGCAAAAATAGCGCTTTTATCTTGTTGATGATGATAGAGACTTGTTAATCTTAATTAGTAATCTAGGTAAAAAAGAGCTACCCGCTTGGTTGCTACAAATAAAATAATTGAACTTAGTGTACTCTACTTGATTGAATTGGAATTCAAAGGAAAGAAAGCGTGGAACTTAAATAACTCAATCAGAACGTTTTTTAAAAGATTACGTGGTATGATTAGGTCGAATAGGCCCTTATGGAATACATATTCATTCGCTTGTGAATCTTCGGGTACTGTTTTATTCAATGTTTGTTCAATTACTCTTTTACCCGCAAATGCAATGTAGGAATTTGGTTCGGCAATAATGATATCTCCCAACATAGCAAAACTCGCGGTTATCCCACCAGCAGTAGGCGATGTAAGGATTGATACATATAATAACTTTTTATTTGCTTGATAATCATTCATATAAGGCAGAGGATATTTTAACCATTTGCATCAAGCTCAAACTTCCTTCTTGCATGCATGCCCCTCCCGAAGCACACACTATAATAAGAGGTAGAAATTAATTGGTAGCGCACTCAACCAAACGGGCGATTTTCTCCCCCACTGCGGATCCCATACTACCCCCCATAAACTGAAAATCCATAACCCCGATTGCTACGGGAATACCGTTTAGTTGACCTACGCCTGTTTGAACAGCCTCGGTTAATCCTGCCCTTTTTTGATAAGAATCAATACGATCTTTATTTATTTAATTTATTTATTAAGGCTCCTCCGTCGGATGAAACCCAACGGGATCCAGAGAGATCATGTCTTCATCCATAGGATCCCAAGTGCCGGGGTCGATCAAAACTTCGATTCTTTCTGAACTACTCATTTGAAAATGATATCCACATTGTTCACAAATTTTTGATTTCAAAAATTTCTTATAATTTAATGCATAACAATTTTCACATTGAACCCATAAATGCTTGTATTTTTTAGTTGCATCGAGATCGTTATAGCTTTCTGTTAGAGTTAAATCACTACTCTTCGCGCGGGTTTGTATACCGGACCTACCGCTTTCACTACTAGTTCTACCTTTATCAAAAACGCGCTCGGAAGTGTAACTGTCACTACTATCACTTACAGTGGGCGTATCAGCGCAGGTTTGAGACTGAAGATAACTATCAATGCAACTAGTAATGTGATTATTCCAACTAGATTGAGTATCATACATGTCATGATTGTATAAGGAATCTTCGCCCGTAGATCCACTATTCATATAACTAAAATTGCGATAACTATAAAGTTCTTTTTCTAGTTCACTCAGAAAAGAACGGCCGTTCTCAATCTCAAAAATATGAGTTTCAATATCAAAATAGATAGAAAAACTGTCTCCATTACTATCCCTAACTAAAAAAGTATCATCCGAGATGAAATTCCGAATGTCTTTGACGGCAAATACACGACTGACATTACTGTAACTACAATTGTCATGACTTCCCCAACTATGAATGTTTCTAGCCCTAACTTTTCTATTCGGATATTCACTTTCACTAGTATTTTCAATAGGACCAAAATTGTCCATCGATTTCTTTATATCATACTTGCGTTTTAACTCCTTCTTAAACACCGTCGAATTAAACCAGCATCTTTCGATAGAGTTTGCTTGCCCCCTATATTGCATAAAAATACAACAGATGAATAGTCATTCAATCCACAATTCTAATTCTTTATTTGGATTTGAATATCTTATTTTATATCAGACTAAGCATAGAAATTCAATCAATACTACACTATCAATAGGAAGTGTGAAAAAGGATTTTGTTTTGTGGGAATCCGGGGGGAAGACTTCACTATATATATGAATATTATGAAATCTTTTTGATAATGATAATTAAGGTGGTTTTTCCTATGGTTTTCGCGCCGAACAAAAAAATATTTGTTCTCGCCTATAAAAAAGAATTTTTTCGTAAAATATCATCTAATAAATAACTAATAACAAGTAATAGTTGAAGGCTCTATTCCAACGTGGAACGAAAAAGACAATATACAGGATGGGTTGAAAGATTTGCGATACTTCACTTAATTCAGGGAAACTGCAGGATATATAAAGAATATACCAATCCTAAGGATCCATAGGTTTAATTGTGGATCCAACAATAGAAACATCAGCTCAATCCTTTTA